AAAGATCAATTCAATAAATATCTCTATGGATTCTCCTAATTTTAGTGTATACTACTACAGTATCATATATATATATATAATTTATTACTCTTTCCTTTTTTTTGGATTATTTTTTGTTTGTTATTGTCTTCTTTATTATATTTCTTTCGAATGAATCGAAAATTCCAGAGTATATCTTTTCACGGGTCGAACCAAAAAAAAAAGAAACTTCGAATATTTCCCTCTTTACTTTACCAGAAAAAAAAAGGAAAATTCCCTATTTTTTTGTCTATGTCCCTAAATTAAATATTAAATAATAGGAGACTTAAATGAAAGTCCCTTTCTCGCATTCGCTCTTCGCGGAACAAAAATTTCTGATGCATCAATATGGAAATATTTGGTACATGAAGCCATGATCTGATATCTATATCGAAATCCTATATAGATATAAACTGATCTTTTTCTGGAATCAAAGAAAGATATTGAAAAATATATTGCTCTTGTGACTCGGAATAAATGGTTTCTCTGTGGAGGAAGGGAATAGCGATTTATTCCTATGGAGCATCCAGGAACAAGAAGATTCAATCGGAAATATCGACAAATTCTTGCGTGGTCCAAGGAAATAAAAAAAAGGGTCCGCTTCTACAATTTTATCTCTATCCAATTTGAATATCAGAATAGCTGATATAGTCATGATTCAATGGGTCAGGTCCACTTACTTTTTCTTTTCTTGATTTCTAATTTTTCCGATGGATTTAATTGGAACAATGGAGAAGTAGTAAAACTTTGGTTTGTCGATTCATAATTGAGATTGGGTATTATCTCGAATATCCATGTCCCGGGACCAAAAATATAAATAATGAAACATGAGGAGGAGTATAGCCTGTAGTGACATAGTAGTCCTCCTAATAAGTGGGATTCCTTATTATCATAATGAACAAATGTTCAACATTATACCTATAACTCATTAGAATGATAACTCATTATGCGGTCCGTTTACCTTTTTTTTTATTACAAATATCAATAATATCTCTATTCTCCGATGAAAAATGAAGACTAAGGCGGGAGCTTCGTGGAAAAAGCCCTTTATCGGATTTGAACCGATGACTTACGCCTTACCATGGCGTTACTCTACCACTGAGTTAAAAGGGCCATTTTCTTCAATTCATGAAGAGGCCACTAACCACTATGAGTCTACTGCATGTATCTATGTATAGACTATATGTACATATATACATGTATGCATAGGGGGCTCATTCAAGAACAAGCCATTTGATTTACCTAGGAAGTTCTAGGGTCAAATCAAATGATTATTTATATTTGAGAAATCTCAATGCAATGAATTGTTTCGCTCCTAATTGCTGACCCATCGAGGCGAGATTCACTTGATTGATACATGTACCAATCCGACATAGATCCAAAATATTTCATCGAATCATGTGATGAAGGATTCGACTCGTACCCTGAACTGAATTCTTATAGAAAAAAAAGAATCTTTTCAATTACTTGTCAATCCCTTCCCAGATTTACGAGTTCTACATCACCTTTTTGAATCAATCAAAAAAAAAATTCTATCATTTCTGAATTTCCTGGCTTAGTGTTAGTGAGGCATATCTCGTCTTAACGATGAGCGAATCAATGAGTGAAAATTGAAGAAAGGGGGTTTGACTTTTTTTTTGTCGGACAAATCCCCGCTGAGGGGATCCTATACTTCGTCATATATATATGATGGTTCATGAATGAACAATCAAAAAATTCTATGTAATTGTGGAAGCAAGAAAGATTCTTCGGATCTAGTCATGCCATTACATTATATTGACAATTCCAAAAAACTGCTCATACTATCAGCATAATATGATGGCGATCGGGCAGGTATGCCCCTATCGTCTAGCGGTTCAGGACATCTCTCTTTCAAGGAGGCAGCGGGGATTCGACTTCCCCTGGGGGTAGGGTATTACGAAAGGAAGTTGATCATGGATTATCAATAAGCCTAGAATTGATTCTTCCTGGGTCGATGCCCGAGCGGTTAATGGGGACGGACTGTAAATTCGTTGGCGATATGTCTACGCTGGTTCAAATCCAGCTCGGCCCAATAATTCGCCGATCCATGGGGATGATATAACCAATTTGTCCTCCAGAAATGCCTGATATAGAGGAATAAATAGTCCATTTTTTCTGCTATATCCCTATTTCTTTGTTCATTTGTTCCCACGCGTTCTGATCTTTCTAACGATCTAGATTAATAATCTGTAAATATAAGAAGGAGTAAAGAAAAAAAGAGTCCTTTTTTTTTTTCATTGAAAGATTGATTATCTTATCAATCGATGTGGCAATAACCACAGGATTACTAGTAATCCGTGTCACTCTCACTATAGTTCATATCCATGTGAATATCAATCACTCGTGTTTCTGGTAAAACACGGCAATTATAAATATAAAGAAATTATAAGAATATGTATGAGAATATGTATGCTGTATAACTCATTTCCCTGGGATTGTAGTTCAATCGGTCAGAGCACCG